GCTGGCGTAGCTTAAATAAAGCATAACACTGAAGATGTTAAGATGAACTGTCGCAGGTTCCGCGAGCACAAAGGTTTGGTCCTGACTTTATTATCAGCTTTAACCCAATTTACACATGCAAGCCTCCGCAATCCCGTGAGGATGCCCTCAATCCCCCGTCCGGGGACGAGGAGCCGGTATCAGGCACAAATATTAGCCCAAGACGCCTTGCTTAGCCACACCCCCAAGGGAATTCAGCAGTGATAAACATTGAGCCATAAGTGAAAACTTGACTTAGTCAGGGTTAAGAGGGCCGGTTAAACTCGTGCCAGCCACCGCGGTTATACGAGAGGCCCAAGTTGATAAGCCCGGCGTAAAGAGTGGTTATGGAACCCGCCCCCACTAAAGCTAAAGAGCCCCTAAGCTGTTATACGCACTTGGAAGCTTGAACCCCTGACACGAAAGTAGCTTTACCTTCTCCTGAACCCACGATAGCTGGGGCACAAACTGGGATTAGAAACCCCACTATGCCCTGCCGTAAACTTAGATATTTAATCACAACAAATATCCGCCTGGGGACTACGAGCGTTAGCTTAAAACCCAAAGGACTTGGCGGTGCTTCAGACCCCCCTAGAGGAGCCTGTTCTAGAACCGATAACCCCCGTTCAACCTCACTATTCCTTGCTTTTCCCGCCTATATACCGCCGTCGCCAGCTTACCCTGTGAAGGTATTACAGTAAGCAAAACGGGCATTGCCCAGAACGTCAGGTCGAGGTGTAGCGTACGGAGTAGGAAGAAATGGGCTACATTATCTGAGACAGATTATTCACGGAGGGTCACCTGAAACGGCGACCCGAAGGTGGATTTAGCAGTAAGGGGAGAATAGAGCGCCCCCCTGAAGCCGGCTCTGAAGCGCGCACACACCGCCCGTCACTCTCCCCAACAGCATAACAACTAGTTATTTAACCCAAGAACAGCTACAAGGGGAGGCAAGTCGTAACATGGTAAGTGTACCGGAAGGTGCGCTTGGAATAACCAGGGTGTGGCTGAGATAGTTAAGCATCTCCCTTACACCGAGAAGACATCCATGCAAGTTGGATCGCCCTGAACCAAACAGCTAGCTCAACCTAAATGACGAGATTGATAACATAGAATAGTCTTTCATAAACTAACCAAACCAACTAAATCATTCGACCACCCCAGTACGGGCGACAGAAAAGGACTAATGAAGCCATAGAAAAAGTACCGCAAGGGAAAGCTGAAATAGAGCTGAAACAGCGCACTAAAGTAAATAAAAGCAGAGACTAAGCCTCGTACCTTTTGCATCATGATCTAGCCAGTAATTTCAAGCGAAGAGACCTCTAGTTTGAACCCCCGAAACCGGACGAGCTACTTCGGGACAGCCTATTGCAGGGCCAACCCGTCTCTGTGGCAAAAGAGTGGGAAGATCCCCGAGTAGAGGTGAAAGATCTACCGAGTCAGGTTATAGCTGGTTACCCAGGAAATGAATAGAAGTTCAGCCCCGCCGAACCCTCGTACACAACAGTTTTACTTAAATTAAGTTATTAGGATACCCGCGGGAGTTAGTCAAAGGAGGTACAGCTCCCTTAACAAAGGATACAACCTTCACAGGAGGCTAAGGAATTCATCAAACCAAGGCCACAGGTTTTAGTGGGCCTAAAAGCAGCCATCTGAATAGAAAGCGTTAAAGCTCAAACCAAAAAAAGCCTATTATATTATCATTTTATCCTCAATGCCCCTAAAAATACTGGGCCTCCCTATGCTCACATAGGAAAGACCATGCTAGAACGAGTAATAAGAAGAACGAACTTCTCCCCGCACATGTGTAAGTCGAATCGGACCACCCATCGACAATTAACGAACCCAATAAAAGAGGGCCATGCATAATTGCTGTATCAGGCCAAGAAAACCATGCAAAACCTAATCGTTACCCCCACACAGGAGTGCTAAAAACTAAGGGAAAGACTTAAAGAAGGAAAAGGAACTCGGCAAACCTAAACCTCGCCTGTTTACCAAAAACATCGCCTCCTGCCCACTCAGCATAGGAGGTCCCGCCTGCCCTGTGACCAAAAGTTTAACGGCCGCGGTATTTTAACCGTGCAAAGGTAGCGCAATCAATTGTCTTTTAAATGAAGACCTGTATGAATGGCATAACGAGGGTTTAACTGTCTCTTTTTTCAGGTCAATGAAACTGATCTGTCCGTGCAGAAGCGGACATATTAACACAAGACGAGAAGACCCTATGGAGCTTTAGACGCCCACCAACCGCGAAAAGCAGCCTACCTAAACAGATGCTCTAAACAACGCGGTCCTGGTACAAACGTCTTCGGTTGGGGCGACCGCGGAGGAGAACAAAGCCTCCGAGAGGAATGGGAACAAACCCTAAAACCAAGAGCCACAGCTCTAAGTCACAAAAAATTTGACCGACAATGATCCGGCTTACTGCCGATCAACGGACCAAGTTACCCTAGGGATAACAGCGCAATCCCCTCCCAGAGTCCATATCGACGAGGGGGTTTACGACCTCGATGTTGGATCAGGACATCCTAATGGTGCAGCCGCTATTAAGGGTTCGTTTGTTCAACGATTAAAGTCCTACGTGATCTGAGTTCAGACCGGAGTAATCCAGGTCAGTTTCTATCTGTGAAGCTACCCTTCCTAGTACGAAAGGACCGGAATGATGAGGCCCATGCTACCAGCACGCCTCCCCCTAACCTGATGAAGACAACTGAATCAGACAAAGGGGGGCTACCCCCGGCCCAAGAGAAGGGCCGCGCTAGAGTGGCAGAGCCTGGTAATTGCAGGAGGCCTAAGACCTCCCACCCAGAGGTTCAAATCCTCTCTCTAGCTATGCTCCACATCCTATTAGTTCATATCATCAACCCCCTTGCCTATATCGTCCCAGTGCTTTTAGCGGTAGCCTTTTTGACTCTTATTGAGCGGAAAGTCCTAGGGTACATGCAACTGCGAAAAGGACCCAATGTTGTCGGACCATACGGGCTTCTTCAGCCCATTGCGGACGGAGTTAAGCTCTTTATTAAAGAGCCGGTCCGACCATCCACATCGTCGCCATTTCTTTTCCTCGCCACCCCTGCTCTCGCACTAACCCTGGCTCTTACCCTCTGGGCCCCACTTCCCCTCCCCTATCCAGTGACGGACTTAAATCTAAGCATGTTGTTCATTTTAGCAATGTCGAGCCTAGCCGTTTATTCTATCCTTGGCTCAGGATGGGCCTCCAATTCTAAATATGCCCTCATTGGGGCCCTACGAGCAGTAGCTCAAACCATTTCCTATGAAGTTGCCCTAGGATTAATTCTCCTCTGTACAATCGTGTTCACGGGAGGTTTCACGCTGTCCATGTTCTCCACTGCCCAGGAAGGAATCTGGCTTCTTGTCCCGGCTTGGCCGCTGGCAGCTATATGATATATTTCTACTCTGGCAGAGACCAACCGAGCCCCCTTTGATCTTACCGAAGGGGAATCTGAACTAGTCTCGGGGTTTAATGTAGAGTACGCGGGCGGCCCCTTTGCCCTATTCTTTCTCGCGGAATATGCAAATATCTTGTTTATGAACACCTTATCCGCTATTCTTTTTATGGGCGCCTCCCACTTCCCGTCCCTTCCCGAACTTACCACGATCAGCATTATGATTAAGGCCGCCTTCCTTTCAGCCGTGTTCCTCTGAGTTCGAGCCTCCTATCCTCGATTCCGATATGATCAGCTGATGCACCTGGTGTGAAAAAACTTCCTCCCCCTGACCCTGGCTCTGATTTTATGACACATCTCCCTGCCAGTCGGGACCGCCGGACTCCCCCCACAACTATAAGCACGACGGAGCTGTGCCTGAACGCCTAAGGGCCACTTTGATAGAGTGAACCAAGGGGGTTAGACTCCCCCCGGCTCCTTAGAAAAAAGGGATTCGAACCCATCCTCCAGAGATCAAAACTCTGGGTGCTTCCACTACACCACTTTCTAGCAAGGTCAGCTAAATAAGCTTTCGGGCCCATACCCCGAACATGTTGGTTAAAATCCTTCCCCTGCTAATGAATCCTTACGTACTTGCCATTCTCCTGTTTAGCCTAGGGCTTGGGACTACATTAACCTTTGCCAGCTCACATTGACTCCTGGCATGAATGGGGCTGGAGATCAACACTCTCGCTATTGTCCCACTAATAGCCTACAAACATCACCCCCGAGCAGTTGAAGCAACAACCAAATATTTTCTCACTCAAGCCACAGCTGCCGCCATGATTCTGTTTGCCAGCACAACCAATGCATGGATGACCGGGGAATGAGAGATTACCCAACTCTCCAATCCAATTGCCTGCACCATCGCAATAACAGCTTTAGCACTAAAAATCGGGCTAGCTCCCACCCACTTCTGGTTACCGGAAGTGCTTCAAGGAATCACCCTTACCACCGGACTAATCCTGTCCACTTGACAAAAACTTGCCCCCTTCGCCCTAATTCTGCAGGTCGCAGAGAACGCTCATCCGTATCTTCTAACAGTCTTAGCAGTCTGCTCAACCTTGGTAGGGGGATGAGGAGGACTCAACCAAACTCAGCTACGGAAGATCCTAGCATACTCTTCGGTCGCGCACTTAGGATGAATGATTTTAGTGGCCCAAATGGCACCCCACATAACCCTTTTAGCACTAATCACCTACATTATGATGACGACAGCAGCCTTCCTCACTCTCAACAAGGTTGATTCGACAAAAACCGTCACCCTCGCCTCAACCTGGACCAAAGCCCCCACTCTAAGTGCACTGGCCTGCTTAATCCTCCTCTCCCTGGGAGGCCTACCGCCTCTTACAGGGTTTATGCCTAAATGGTTTATTCTTCAGGAAGTTTCTAACCAAGGCTTCCCCCTTACGGCCACAGTTATTGCACTGACAGCCCTCCTAAGCCTATACTTCTACCTCCGACTGTCCTATGCAATGACCCTCACTCTGTCCCCCTATACTACCAACTTCTCCGCACCTTGACGTGCTCCAACCAAACAGCCAACCCTCCTGCTTTCCTCAGCCGTCGTGATGGCGACCTGTCTTCTTCCTCTCACGCCATCGGCGCTAGCCCTTTTGGCCTAAGGGCTTAGGATAGCATGTAGACCAAGAGCCTTCAAAGCTCCAAGCAGGAGTGAAAATCTCCTAGCCCTTGATAAGACTTGCGGGACTTTATCCCACATCTTCTGAATGCAACCCAGATACTTTAATTAAGCTAAAGCCTTTCTAGATGGGAAGGCCTCGATCCTACAAAATCTTAGTTAACAGCTAAGCGCCCTAACCAGCGAGCATCCATCTACTTTCCCCGCCGTCCGGGGACAAAGGCGGGGAAAGCCCCGGTAGGCGTTAGCCTACGTTTTCAGGTTTGCAACCTGACGTGATCTTCACTACAGAGCTCTGGTAAGAAGAGGAGTTAAACCTCTGTACTCGGAGCTACAATCCGCCGCCTAAACCTTCGGCCATCCTACCTGTGGCAATTACACGTTGATTTTTCTCAACTAATCATAAAGACATTGGCACCCTCTATCTAGTATTTGGTGCCTGAGCAGGGATGGTCGGAACCGCCCTAAGTCTACTAATTCGGGCAGAATTAAGCCAGCCCGGAGCACTTCTTGGAGACGATCAAATCTACAATGTTATCGTCACCGCACACGCTTTCGTGATGATTTTCTTCATAGTAATGCCAATCCTGATCGGAGGATTCGGAAACTGACTTGTCCCTCTTATGATCGGGGCCCCAGACATGGCATTCCCTCGAATGAACAATATGAGCTTCTGACTCCTACCTCCCTCTTTCCTTCTTCTCCTGGCCTCCTCTGGGGTAGAAGCTGGGGCGGGAACCGGGTGAACAGTCTACCCGCCCTTAGCAGGTAACCTGGCCCACGCCGGAGCATCAGTCGATTTAACGATTTTCTCCCTTCACTTAGCGGGTATTTCATCAATTCTTGGGGCCATTAATTTCATTACCACAATCATTAACATGAAACCCCCTGCAATTTCGCAATATCAAACCCCACTCTTCGTCTGAGCCGTTCTTGTAACTGCTGTTCTTCTCCTTCTCTCTCTCCCAGTCCTAGCTGCCGGGATTACTATGCTTCTTACTGATCGAAATCTCAACACAACATTCTTCGACCCAGCAGGAGGAGGGGACCCCATCCTATATCAACACTTATTCTGATTCTTTGGCCACCCGGAAGTTTATATTCTTATTCTCCCAGGCTTTGGAATGATCTCACATATTGTAGCCTACTACGCCGGAAAGAAAGAACCTTTTGGATACATGGGAATGGTCTGAGCAATGATGGCCATCGGACTACTTGGATTTATCGTCTGAGCCCACCACATGTTCACAGTAGGAATGGACGTAGACACTCGAGCATACTTTACATCAGCAACAATGATTATTGCCATCCCAACAGGGGTAAAAGTTTTCAGCTGACTTGCCACTCTGCACGGAGGGTCTATCAAATGAGAAACACCTCTTCTTTGAGCTCTAGGGTTCATTTTCCTTTTCACAGTAGGCGGCCTAACAGGGATCGTATTATCAAATTCTTCCCTAGACATCGTACTTCACGACACTTATTATGTCGTAGCACACTTCCACTATGTTCTATCAATGGGTGCCGTATTTGCAATCATGGCTGCATTTGTTCACTGATTCCCGCTATTCTCAGGGTACACTCTGCACAGCACCTGAACAAAAATCCACTTTGGAGTTATGTTCGTAGGGGTTAATTTAACCTTCTTCCCACAACACTTCCTAGGTCTTGCAGGAATGCCACGGCGATACTCAGACTACCCAGACGCCTACACCCTCTGAAATACAGTGTCCTCAATCGGATCGCTAATCTCCCTAGTAGCTGTAATCATGTTCTTATTTATTCTATGAGAAGCATTCGCCGCTAAGCGAGAAGTCTCATCAGTAGAATTAACTATGACAAATGTAGAATGACTACACGGCTGCCCACCTCCTTACCACACCTTTGAGGAGCCAGCTTTTGTTCAAGTTCAAGCAAAATAACGAGAAAGGGAGGAATCGAACCCCCGTGAGATGGTTTCAAGCCAACTGCATGGCCACTCTGCCACTTTCTTAAATAAGACACTAGTAAAACCATTACCTTGCCTTGTCGAGGCAAAATTGTGGGTTAAACTCCCGCGTGCCTTAGCTCTAGAGCTAAATGGCACATCCCTCCCAACTAGGATTGCAAGACGCGGCCTCCCCTGTAATAGAAGAACTCTTACACTTCCACGACCACGCCCTAATGATCGTTCTCTTAATTAGCGTTTTGGTTCTTTATATTATTGTATCAATGGTGTCAACCAAACTTACTGATAAATACATTCTAGACTCCCAAGAGATCGAAATCGTATGAACTATCCTGCCAGCTGTCATCCTGATTATGATTGCACTTCCCTCACTTCGAATTCTCTATCTAATGGACGAGATTAACGACCCCCACTTAACTATTAAAGCTATAGGACACCAATGATACTGAAGCTACGAATACACAGACTACGAAGACCTAGGCTTCGATTCATACATAGTCCCCACCCAAGATCTCACCCCAGGTCAGTTCCGACTGCTAGAAACGGATCATCGAATGGTAGTCCCAATGGAATCCCCAATTCGAGTTCTTGTCTCAGCTGAAGATGTACTCCACTCATGAGCTGTCCCTGCCCTAGGCGTAAAAATGGACGCAGTCCCAGGCCGACTTAATCAAACAGCCTTTATTGCCTCCCGCCCCGGGGTCTTCTACGGGCAATGTTCCGAAATCTGTGGCGCAAATCACAGCTTTATGCCAATTGTGGTGGAAGCTGTCCCTCTAGAACATTTCGAAAACTGATCCTCACTAATACTTGAAGACGCCTCACTAGGAAGCTAAATTGGGCCTAGCGTCAGCCTTTTAAGCTGAAGATTGGTGACCCCCAACCACCTCTAGTGACATGCCTCAACTTAACCCCGCCCCTTGATTTGCGATTCTCGTATTCACATGATTAATTTTTCTTACCGTCATTCCCCCAAAAGTTTTAGCACACAACTTCAATAACGAACCCACTACTGTAGGAGCAAGCAAGCCCAAACCCGAACCTTGAAACTGACCATGATACTAAGCTTTTTTGACCAATTTGCAAGCCCGACCTATATAGGAATTCCACTAATTGCCGTAGCAATTGCACTCCCTTGAACACTCTACCCCACCCCTACTTCGCGGTGATTAAATAATCGAGTGCTCACCCTCCAAGGATGATTTATTAATCGTTTTACCCAACAGCTTCTGCTACCTCTAAATGTAGGGGGACACAAATGAGCAGTTTTATTTACGTCTCTAATGGTATTCCTTATTACCATTAACATGCTTGGCCTTTTACCCTACACCTTCACACCAACAACCCAGCTTTCCCTCAATATAGGAATTGCTGTTCCACTATGACTGGCCACGGTAATCATCGGAATGCGAAACCAGCCTACTGCAGCCCTAGGACACCTTCTTCCGGAAGGAACCCCCGTCCCCCTAATCCCCGTCCTTATTATCATCGAAACAATCAGCTTATTCATTCGACCTTTAGCTTTAGGAGTCCGACTCACCGCCAATCTTACTGCCGGACACCTACTGATCCAACTTATCGCCACAGCAGCATTTGTCCTTCTACCTATTATGCCAACTGTCGCCATTCTGACCGCCACAGTTTTATTCCTCCTTACTCTTCTAGAAGTTGCAGTAGCAATGATTCAAGCATATGTTTTCGTGCTTCTCCTAAGCCTTTACCTGCAAGAAAACGTCTAATGGCCCACCAAGCACACGCATTCCACATGGTAGACCCGAGCCCCTGACCACTTACCGGAGCAGTCGGCGCCCTGCTACTAACCTCAGGCACCGCAATTTGGTTCCACTTCCATTCAATTACCCTGATGACGCTAGGGTTAATTCTAACCCTTTTAACAATGTACCAGTGATGACGGGACGTCGTACGAGAAGGAACCTTCCAAGGACACCACACCCCTCCCGTCCAAAAAGGTCTTCGATACGGCATGATTTTGTTCATTACATCAGAAGTCTTCTTCTTTGCAGGGTTCTTCTGAGCCTTCTACCACTCCAGCTTAGCCCCCACCCCAGAACTGGGCGGATGCTGGCCCCCAACAGGAATTACCACCCTAGACCCATTCGAGGTTCCCCTTCTCAACACGGCCGTACTCCTGGCTTCCGGTGTTACCGTTACATGAGCGCACCACAGCCTTATGGAAGGAGAACGGAAACAAGCAATTCAGTCCCTCGTATTAACTATCCTTCTAGGTTTCTATTTTACCTTCCTTCAGGCCCTAGAATACTATGAAGCCCCATTTACCATTGCGGACGGGGTGTACGGATCAACCTTCTTCGTGGCCACAGGCTTCCACGGACTCCACGTTATCATCGGATCAACATTCCTGGCCGTCTGCCTACTCCGCCAAGTACTATTCCATTTCACTTCCAACCACCACTTCGGGTTCGAAGCAGCTGCCTGATATTGACACTTTGTCGACGTAGTTTGACTATTCCTTTACGTCTCTATCTACTGATGAGGATCATAATCTTTCTAGTACAAAAGACAGTACAGGTGGCTTCCAACCATCTAATCTTGGTTAAAGTCCAAGGAAAGATAATGAGCCTAATCATAACAATTTTAACAATCGCATCCTTATTATCCCTAGTCCTAGTAATTGTATCCTTCTGGCTCCCCCAAATGAACCCGGACTCGGAGAAGCTATCCCCATACGAATGTGGATTTGACCCTCTAGGATCCGCCCGACTTCCATTCTCACTGCGATTCTTCCTGGTCGCAATCCTCTTCCTACTTTTTGACCTGGAAATTGCCCTTCTCCTCCCGCTTCCCTGAGGAAACCAACTGCTAAACCCACTAACCACTGTCTCCTGAGCCACTGCCGTCTTAGTCCTCTTAATTCTAGGATTAATCTATGAGTGAACCCAGGGGGGCTTAGAATGAGCTGAGTAGGGAATTAGTCCAACAAAGACTTCTGATTTCGGCTCAGACAATTATGGTTAGAGTCCATAATTCCCTTATGACGCCAGTACATTTCAGCTTTAGCACAGCATTTATTCTTGGGCTAGTAGGCCTAGCGTTCCATCGAACCCATCTTATCTCAGCACTACTCTGCCTAGAGGGGATGATACTTTCCCTATTCATAGCCCTCTCCCTCTGAACACTCCAAGCAGAGGCGACCAATTTCTGCACTGCGCCAATGCTCTTACTTGCTTTTTCTGCCTGCGAAGCCAGCACAGGACTAGCCCTTCTCGTAGCCACAGCCCGCACTCACGGCACAGACCGCCTGCAAAGCCTTAACCTCCTACAATGCTAAAAATTCTCATTCCCACCCTTATGCTCTTCCCAACAATCTGGCTAACCCCTAAGAAATGACTTTGGACTGCCGCAGTAACACACAGCCTCCTTATTGCACTACTGAGCCTCACCTGACTAAACTGGGCAGCGGAGACCGGGTGAACTCTCCCTAACACCTACATGGCAATCGACCCGCTCTCTGCCCCTCTCCTGGTTTTAACATGCTGGCTACTCCCACTAATGATCCTGGCTAGCCAGAATCACACCCGAACAGAACCGGCATCTCGACAACGAATGTATATTAGTCTTCTCGCCTCCTTACAAACATTCCTAATCCTGGCATTCGGGGCCACAGAGGTCATTATGTTCTACGTCATGTTCGAAGCAACTCTAGTACCCACCCTTATCATTATCACCCGCTGAGGAAATCAGGCAGAACGTCTGAACGCCGGAACCTACTTCCTCTTTTATACCTTGGCGGGATCTCTCCCACTTCTCGTTGCTCTTTTAACCCTGCAGAGTTCAACGGGAAGCTTGTCAATGCTCACATTCAACTTCGGGCAACCCCTTACTCTTGCCTCCTGGGGAGACAAGCTTTGATGAGCCGGCTGCTTAGTGGCCTTCTTAGTAAAAATACCCCTCTATGGTGTTCACCTCTGACTCCCCAAAGCCCACGTAGAAGCCCCCATTGCAGGATCAATGGTCCTAGCCGCCGTCTTACTAAAACTTGGGGGATATGGAATGATTCGAATAACTTCAATCCTTGACCCACTTACAAAGGAGATGGCATACCCATTTATTGTCCTGGCTCTCTGGGGAATCATTATGACCGGATCCATCTGTTTACGACAGACGGACCTGAAGTCATTAATTGCTTACTCCTCAGTAAGTCACATGGGCCTCGTGGCTGGTGGTATTCTGATCCAAACCCCCTGAGGGCTAACAGGGGCAATCATTCTAATGATCGCCCACGGACTGGTGTCCTCGGCCCTCTTCTGCTTGGCAAATACTGCTTACGAACGAACGCACAGCCGAACCATGGTACTAGCTCGAGGCCTACAGATATTATTCCCACTTACAGCCACGTGATGATTTATTGCCAACCTGGCCAATCTTGCACTTCCTCCACTCCCAAATCTAATGGGAGAGGTAATGATCATCACCACCCTCTTTAACTGGTCTCCATGGACCCTCATCCTAACAGGAGTCGGAACCCTGATTACAGCGGGCTACTCCCTCTATATGTTCCTGATGACCCAACGGGGACCCGTCCCAGCCCACATCATCGGCCTCACCCCCTACCACACACGAGAGCACCTCCTCATCTCGCTCCACCTAATCCCTGTCCTTCTGCTTGTTTTGAAGCCAGAGTTCATGTGAGGATGATTCTACTGCAGATATAGTTTAACGAAAATGTTGGATTGTGATTCCAAAGACGGGAGTTCAAATCTCCTTATCCGCCGAGAGAGGCCTGTAGCAATAGAGACTGCTAATCTTTATCACCACAGTTAAAATCTGTGGCTCACTCGGCCTTTGAAGGATAACAGTCATCCGTTGGTCTTAGGAACCAAAAACTCTTGGTGCAAATCCAAGCAGAGGCTATGCAAACGACCTTAATCCTAACATCTTCGCTTACATTAATTTTTGCCCTCTTGGCCTACCCGGTCCTGACAACAATTGACCCCACCCCCAAGCCCGCTAACTGAGCTGTCACCCACGTAAAGACTGCGGTCAGCACCGCGTTCATAGTTAGCCTTCTCCCACTATTTATCTTTTTAGACCAAGGAGTAGAAACCATTCTCACCACCTGACACTGAATGAACACTTCTACCTTCAACATCAGCATTAGCTTTAAGTTCGACGCTTACTCCATCATCTTTACTCCTATTGCCCTTTACGTCACATGGTCGATTCTTGAATTCGCCTCATGATACATACACGAAGACCCAAACATGAACCGATTCTTCAAGTACCTACTCATGTTCTTGATTGCCATGATTATCCTGGTCACAGCCAATAACATGTTCCAGCTATTCATCGGCTGAGAAGGCGTGGGGATTATGTCTTTCCTACTAATCGGATGGTGATACGGCCGAGCCGATGCTAACACAGCCGCCCTGCAAGCCGTCATTTACAACCGAGTAGGAGACATCGGGCTGATCATGACCATAGCATGATTTGCCATGAACCTGAACTCCTGAGAGATACAGCAAATCTTTTCGCTGTCCCACGGCATTGACATAACACTACCCCTGATCGGACTAATTGTTGCTGCCACGGGCAAGTCGGCACAATTCGGGCTTCACCCCTGACTCCCTTCCGCAATGGAAGGTCCCACCCCAGTCTCTGCCCTACTGCATTCAAGCACAATGGTTGTTGCCGGGATTTTCCTGTTAATTCGTCTTCACCCGCTGACCCATTCGAATCAGACTGCTTTAACCATTTGCCTTTGTCTAGGTGCACTCACCACCCTATTCACCGCCACCTGTGCCCTTACCCAGAACGACATCAAGAAAATTGTAGCATTCTCTACCTCAAGCCAGCTTGGTCTAATGATGGTAACTATCGGCCTCGATCAACCTCAGTTAGCCTTCTTCCACATTTGCACTCACGCCTTCTTCAAGGCCATGCTATTCCTATGTTCCGGGTCCATTATCCACAGCCTCAATGACGAACAGGACATCCGAAAAATGGGCGGAATACACAACCTGGCCCCATTTACCTCTACGTGTTTAACTATCGGGAGCCTTGCTTTAACGGGGACCCCATTCCTCGCAGGATTCTTCTCAAAAGATGCCATCATTGAAGCTTTAAACACCTCTTACCTAAACGCCTGGGCCCTAATCCTCACCCTTATTGCAACCTCCTTTACAGCGGTATATAGCTTCCGAGTAGTATTCTTCGTTGCTATAGGAACCCCTCGGTTCCTCCCCCTCTCACCCATCAATGAAAACGACCCAGCGGTCATCAACCCCATCAAGCGATTAGCTTGAGGAAGTATTGTTGCGGGCCTGATCCTGACCTCTAACACCCTCCCCACGAACACTCCCGTTATGACCATGCCTCCCCTGCTCAAGCTAGCGGCCCTTGCCGTCACAATCATTGGACTTTTAACAGCAATAGAACTAGCCGCTCTCACCGCCAAGCAATTTAAGCCAACCCCAATCATTAAGCTCCACAACTTCTCGAACATGCTGGGCTATTTCCCAGCAGTCGTCCACCGGTTAGTCCCCAAGCTTAATCTGGTTCTCGGGCAAACCATGGCTAACCAACTAGTGGATCAGACCTGATTTGAAGCAGCAGGCCCAAAGGGCTTGGCCTCCACACAATCAAAGATGTCAGCAATCACTAGTGATGCCCAACGGGGAATCATCAAGACTTACTTGATCATCTTCCTCATCACTTGTGGGCTCGCTACACTTTTAGCCTCTACTTAAACAGCTCGTAGAGAGCCTCGACACAGACCCCGGGTCAGCTCCAACACCACAAACAAAGTCAAAAGCAGCACTCAAGCACAGAAAAGCATCATGGCTCCCCCTAGAGCATATAGCATGGCAACCCCTGCCATATCTGGCCGAGTAATCAACAGCTCTTTGACACTACTCATCACCCCTCCGCTGAGCTCATAAGCCGAAGGCCCGACATACAGTGCCGCCGCTACAACACCTAAAAGGTAGAGCACGATGTACTCGAACACCGAAGCGTTTCCCCATCCCTCAGGGTGGGCATCAGCCGCTAAAGCAACTGAGAAACCGAAAACAACCAACATACCTCCCAGGTAAATCAAGAACAAGACTATAGCCAGGAACGGCAGACCGCCAAGCGCTAAAACCCCGCAACAAGCCCCCGCACAAAACACCAGCCCAAAGGCTGCATAGAAAGGGGAAGGATTTGAACCAACCAACACCATTCCCAACACGAACCCAAAAAGAAGAAGACCAAAAGTAATTGACATAATTCCTACCCGGATTTTAACCGAGACTAATGACTTGAAAAACCACCGTTGTGATTCAACTATAAGAACGCTCTAATGGCAAGTTTACGAAAAACTCACCCACTTCTCAAAATTGCTAACGACGCAGTCGTTGACCTCCCAGCCCCTTCCAATATTTCAGTATGATGAAATTTTGGGTCACTTCTAGGACTGTGTTTAGCGACACAAATCCTAACAGGTCTGTTTTTAGCTATACATTATACCTCAGACATTGCCACCGCCTTCTCCTCCGTTGCCCACATTTGCCGTGACGTCAACTACGGATGACTGATTCGAAGCATGCACGCAAACGGAGCATCTTTCTTCTTCATTTGCATTTACGCTCACATTGGACGAGGACTCTACTACGGATCTTACCTCTATAAGGAAACCTGAAATATTGGGGTCGTTCTCCTTCTCCTAGTTATGATGACCGCCTTCGTAGGCTACGTCCTTCCATGAGGACAAATGTCCTTCTGAGGTGCCACTGTCATTACAAATCTCTTATCAGCCGTCCCATACGTTGGAGACGTGCTCGTGCAATGAATCTGAGGGGGATTCTCCGTAGACAATGCAACTCTTACTCGATTCTTTGCCTTCCACTTCCTGTTCCCATTTGTCATTGCAGGAGCTACGATCCTTCACCTTCTTTTCCTCCACGAAACAGGGTCAAACAACCCCGCAGGACTAAACTCAGATGCCGACAAGATTTCGTTCCACCCCTACTTCTCATACAAAGACTTATTAGGGTTCGCCGTCATGCTTCTGGTACTCACATCTCTTGCTCTCTTCTCCCCAAACCTGCTAGGAGATCCAGACAATTTCACACCTGCCAATCCACTAGTTACCCCTCCACACATCAAGCCTGAATGATACTTCCTGTTTGCCTACGCCATCCTTCGGTCAATTCCTAACAAACTGGGGGGAGTCCTTGCTCTACTCTCATCAATCCTGGTCTTAATGCTAGTCCCAATCCTGCACACATCTAAGCAGCGAGGACTTACTTTCCGACCCCTTACACAGTTCCTCTTCTGAGTTCTAGTTGCAGACGTTATTATTCTTACATGAATCGGGGGAATGCCTGTCGAACACCCATTTATTATCATCGGCCAGCTAGCATCAGTCCTATACTTCTCAGTTTTCCTAGTTCTCGCGCCCGTCGCCGGATGAGCGGAAAATAAGGCCATGGAGTGAAACTGCCTCAGTAGCTTAGCGTAAAAGCGCCGGTCTTGTAAACCGGAGACCGGAGGTTAAAATCCTCCCCGAGGCCCAGAAAAGAAAGATTTTAACTTCCACCTCTAACTCCCAAAGCTAGAATTCTAAACTAAACTATTCTCTGAAAACGCGCCAGTTATAGTATTGTCCATTCTGCACACCTAATCACGATAGGTTACATTGGTACAGTCAGGGGGTTAAAAATGTCTATGCATAATAGTGCATATATTTATGGTGTAGTACATATATATGCATGATTATACATATTTATGGTCTAGTACATCAAACTAATGACCACCATATAGGATAATTAAACCATGCAGGAAAGTAACACATTAAGGTTGACCCAAACCATAACATAAGATTCAGAAAAAATAGAAGGTCAGCTGATAAATAGAATAATCCCCATAACTGCAATCGAACACTTTCTATGCGTTATTCATCAAATATAGAAGTCTAGGATAACTGAATGTACTAAGAACCGACCAATGAGATAAATAATTGCATATCATGAATGATAAGATCACGGACAACAATTGTGGGGGTTTCACATGGTGAACTATTCCTGGCATTTGGTTCCTATTTCAGGGCCATTCTTGTAAGTTATTCCTCCCCAGTGAATTCTCCGTGCATAAGTTAATGTTAGAGTACTATCGACTCGTTACCCACCAAGCCTAGCATTCACTTATATGCATTTGGTATTTTTTTTTCGGCTCACACTCATCCGCATTTGGCGACTCCTTCCTAATGTTAACTTTCACGGTTGAACATATTCCTTGATTGGAACGTATAAAATGTAGGACTTCACCAGCATTGATAGAAGAATTGCATAACTGTTATCAAGTGCATAAACTATCTATTCTTTCCTCAGAATCTCCATTATCAGTGCCCCCTTTCGCTTCTACGAGAAGGTTTTCGCGCGACAAACCCCCCTACCCCCCTACGCCGGAAGAGTCTTGTTATTCATGTCAAACCCCAAAACCATGGAAGTCTCGACCAGCGTCTGCAGCGAGTTTCGTTATTTGCTGTCTTTATAATGCCTCCAAAATTGTATCACTCTGTAAA